TATATTTTAAAAAATATTAACTTATGTAAAAAAAAAATGAATTTCACTAATTCATTAACCTTAATCAAAAAACATTCAGACACATAATAAGCAAAAAAAACGCTTGATAAACCTTTCATAAATTCAAATTTATTCTATATGACCCTCTAAAAGAAAGAACTAATAAATAGCAAGAATAATAGAACCCACAAAAAAAATACATAAACAAAACCAAAAAAATAACTTTAGAAAAAAACATACCTCTGACAATAGAAAAAAACTCCCTAAAAAAATTTATTGTTAAAGGAAACCCGACATTAGACAACAAAACTATTGATAAACACATACTATAAAAAATATTAAAAGAAAAAAAACCATTAAAATAATAAATTATACGCGTAGAATTATAATAATAAAACTCACCAACATAAAAAAACAACAAAGAAGAAACATAACCATGTCCTAATATCAATAATAATCTAGATAACTTTGTAGGTAAATAAATAAAAACTAAACACATTAAAAGAAAACTTATATGAGTAATAGAAGAATAAGCCGCTAAAGACTTTACATCACTCTGAAAAAAACAAATAAAAATAGATACTAATATCCCTAAAAAAGAAATAAACACTCATCAATTAGAATAAATAAAATTTATAGACTTTATAATACGAAGAAAACCAGTTGTTCCTAACTTTAATAATAAACCAGCCAACAACATACTTGCAGTAGTTGGAGCCTCTACGTGAGCTTTCGGCAACCACAAATGAAAAAAAAAAATAGGAAACTTTATTATAAACATTAATGACAAAACAAAAAAAAATTCCCAAGAAACAAAAAAATCAAAATAACAAAAACTAAAAAAAAAAAAAACTTTATAATAGACATAAAAAAAAGGCTTTGAACAAAAAATAGAATAAAATAGTAAATAATACAACGAACCAATTTTTTCAATTTGATACCCAAACCCTATAATTATTAACAAAATGGGAAAAACTGACAACTCAAAAAAGGCATAAAGTATCAAAAAATTTCTGGAAAAAAAAAATTTTATAGAAAAATTTACTATTAAGGAGGATAAAATAATCAAACCCTTATTAGATTCGGAAAAAAAAACCCACCCCAGAATAAACCTCTTTATAAAAAATAACCACCAATAAGTTAAAGGATCCACATACAAAAAAACTCCCCCCCCAGGAAAATTTGTTATTATAAAAAAACCTAAAATAACTAAGAAAAAAAAAAAGTAAGCAGGCAAAAAAAAAAATAACAAACTTAATAAAAAAAACTCTAAAAAAGCTACCTAAACCCTTTAATTACAAATTAAAAATTCCTATAAACTTTAATAGCAATACATTCACCAATATACAAAAACAAAAAGAAATAACCAAACCACATCTACAAAATGTCAATATAAAATACCAAACTCCAAGCCTAAATGATGATTAAAATTAAAATGTCTTTTTAATAAACGCACTATATTAAAAAACAAAAACACACTCCCAAAAAATACATGTAATCCATGAAAACCTGTTGACAGAAAAAAAATACTACCAAATACCCCATCAGAAATAGAAAAACTTGACTCATAATACTCTATTAACTGAAACATAGTAAAATATAAAGCTAATAAACAAGTAAAAAACAACCTTAAAAAACCATTTTTATTACACAATAAACTATAATGACACCAAGTCACACTAACTCCACTACTTAATAAAATAATAGTGTTCAAAAGAGGCACACCAAAAGGATTAATTAATAACAAACCCAAATTTACTCAATAATCATTTAATTCATGTACAGGTACCAAAGACAAATCAAAAAAAACCCAAAAAATACTAAAAAAAAACATCACCTCACTAAAAACAAACAAAATTATACCTAACTTAAAACCATCCATTACAAAATGATTATGATAACCAGATAACCCTTCTAAAACAATATCTTTCCCCCACAAAAAACACAAAAATATTAAAACAATAAAACAAAAAATTAAAAATCAATAAATCCCCCACTTAAAAAACATTACTAAAGAAGAAGTCACACCCAAAACAATCATAAAAATCAAAAAAGCATAAACAGAATAACTTAAAATATGATAATTATGAAACAAAACATAAAAAAACCCTTAAATTCTAAATTTAAAATACTTAATATACTAATTATGTAAAAAAACAAATATTTAACAAACCAATAATTTAATAACAATAAAAAAACTAAAAAAAAGTAAAAAAATGAGAAAAATTCTCTTAAGTTATAAAAAGGATATTCAACCATACATTGTCCCAACCAACTTAAAAAAACTGAACAAATTAAAAACAAAAACACAAGCATTTTATTCAACTTAAACAACAAACTTACATAATTTCTTAGCAACGAAAAAAAAAAAAAACTAAATACCCTCATAAACAAAGCCAAAACTCCCAACACCTTATTAGGAATAGCACGCAAAATAGCATATGCAAAAAGAAAATATCATTCAGGAACAATATGAACAGGTCTTACCATAGAATTAGCCTCTACAAACATCTCTGGATCCCCTAATAAATAAGGAAACAAAAAAACAAACAAAAAAAACATAAAAAAATAAATAAAATTATATAAATCCTTTAATCAATACACAAAACCAAACATTACCTTATCATAATCTCCATGAGTATACAAAACAGAAGTCCTTCCAGTCTCATGTAAAAAAAAAAGATGTAAAAAAATAATTAATAAAACCAATCAAGGTAACAAAAAATGAAGAACAAAAAAAAACTTCAAAGTAGCCCTACAAACTCTAAAACCACCCCAAATTCAAACAACCAAATACCTACCATAATAAGGAATAACAGATAATAATCTAGTAATAACAACAGCAGCCCAAAAACTTATCTGAGCTCAAACTAAAACATAACCCATAAAAGCCTCTATTATAATTAAAAAAAACATTAATAATCCAGTCATCCAAACCTTTTTTAAACGATAACTACATATAAACAAACCCTTAAAAATATGTAAATACAAAAAAATAAAAAATAAACTAGCCCCATTAAAATGAAAAATACGAAACACTCAACCATAACCAACCTCATACATAATATATTGCACAGAATCAAAAGCAACCAACCCTTCAGGTACATAAAAAAAAGTTAAAAATACCCCAGTAAAAATTTGTAAAAACAAAATCATTCCCAACATACTCCCAAAATTTCAAAAAATACTTAAAGATTTTCTCGAAGGCAAATACAATAAAGAAGACATTAATAATTTTTTATAGAAAACTGTCCCAACTATCTTAACTTTTTCAAAATTAAATTTTTTAATTAAACTAAAGAAACTTATAACACAAACTTTTATACCAAAAATAAACATTTTTCTTAAACTAAATTATATAAATGAACAACCTTTTCGATCCGTAATCAAACATAGAACTCTATTTTTCACTTTATTTCGAAAAACTTTACCTTATCAAAATAATATAATAAACTTTTACTAACGAAACAAATTATTAAAATATATATTAATGAAAAAAAAAAAAAAAAATAATTATTTACTTTTATAACAAAAAAATTACTTAAACAATAAATCATTCAATAAACCACTGATAAAACACTTATAAACAACAACAATAATAAAAACAAAAAATACAAATTTAAAAAATTTAACACATAAGATAACAAAAAAACTTTAATAAAAAAACCCAAAGTAAAAGGCAAATTAAAAAAAATTACAAATAACTCTATAAAAGTATTCATAGAACTTGATAAATAATCAAACTTAAACAATAAAAACAATAAAAAAAATAAATAATAAAACAATAAATAAAACACATTAAAAAAAGAAAAAAATAAATTTATTAACAACCATGTTAAAGAATCTACAGTAAAAATTAATAATAAATATTTTAAACTTTTTAAAACTAATATTTGAAAGTTAGTTAAAAACAAACCAAACAATAAAAAAACATAATTAAAAAAAAACAACTGAACAATAACCAAAACATAAGGTAACTTATGTATAGTCAAAAAAAAAACCAAAGGTAAACCAATTATAGAATTAACAACTTTAAACAACCAAAAATGAAAAGGAGAAACACCCAACTTAAGCATCATAACAAAAAAAGATAAATAACTATAAAAAAACAACAAAAAACACAAACCTAAAATCTCTTGAAAAACAAAATAATTTAAAATTCTATAATAATTTATAAACAACTTATTATAAAACACAAAAATTACAGTCATCAAAAAAAACACTAACCACCAAAAAAACAAATTAGTAAAAATCAAAACAAAAAAACTTAAAAAAAAAGTCATAAAAGAAAAAAAAAAAAACACAAAACAAGAGGTGAAAACCAAATAGGATTTAGAAGACCCCATATTTCTTGTCAATTAACTGAAATTCTTTTGCACTTAAAACAAACACATTTTTATATGCTACATTAATTTATTTTTAAAATGTGAAACATCTTTAGATTAAAAATCTAATACTTTAAACTTAAGATAACATTTTATTCATTTAAATACAGATAAATTAAACGAGAAAAAATATAACTTTGAATAAAAAAAACAAAACACTCCATAAAAATAGACATAATAAAAATTCAAAAAAAAAAATTCCCAAAAAAAAACTCTAATATATAATATAACAAATCAATAATTAAATGTCCAACAGCAACATTAACAGTTAAACGAACAGTTAAAGCCAAAGGACGAGAAAACTCTCTAACCAATTCAATTAATGACATAACAAAAGACTTAAAAAAAAAATCACCAGTTTTACATAAATAAACAGAAAACTTTTCTCTTGAAAAAAAAAAAAACAAAGTACTCAACCAAGAAATCATAGAAAAAATAAAAGTAAACTCAATTATCCCCAACAAACAATATGAATAACTAAAAAATCCCAAAAAACACACTATTAATAAAAAAAAAAAAGTAAAAAAGGAATCCAATTTTCTTACGGGACTATAAACCCTATACCTATAAACATCAACTATTACTTTACGAACAAAACCTAACAACTTTAAAAAAAAATCCCTAATCACCAAAATTAAAAATAACCCAAAAAAAATAATAAAAAATAAATCAAAAAAAAATAACCGATTAATTAAAACCAAAAATACAAATAAAAAAAACCCAAAAAGAACAAGGATAGGGGCAATATTTTATATCAAAAAAACCTTATCAAAAAATCATAACGGAAACGAGGGTAGGAACTTCGAACAAAAATTATTAAGGAAAATACCAAAAAACCAAATAAACCCGACCCATAAAAAAACAAAAAGGCCATCAAAACCCTAAAAAAAATTAACCCCCCGTATTCCCTCAAAAACAACAAAACAAAGGAAACCCTTCCATATTCTACATTATATCCCCTAACCAATTCTCTTTCCCCTTCGGCAAAATCAAAAGGGGCCCGGTTCAATTTTGCCAGGCCCATAACCTTCAAGGGGAAAACCAAAAAAAAAATTACCAACAATCCCCTTGAACATAAATTAAAAACCCCCAAATATAACATAAAAGTTAAAAAAAAAAAAGAAAAAGAAATCTCATAAGAAACACTTTGTCTCCCAGCACGCAAAGCTCCAATCATACCATATTTAGATTTACTTACATAACCACTAATTAACATTGAATAAACAGTAAAACCAATTAAACCTAAAAAAAATAAAAAAGAATATTCAAAACTAAAAAAAAAAAAAAAATAAGGCAAAACAAACCAGCTAAAAAGCATTAACAAAAAAGAAACTCCAGGCACCAAATAAAAAGAAACATCAGAACCATAAACAGGAACAAACAACTCCTTCTTCAATAACTTCAAACCATCCAACAAAGCCTGTAAAAAACCCATAAAAAAGACCTTATTGGGCCCTAAACGATTTTGTCTCCTTCCCAACAAATGCCGCTCATACAAAGTCACAAAAGCAATTGACTGTAACACAAAAACCAATATCAACAATACTATAAAAACAACAAAAACCAATAAGAATATAATCTTTAGAATTACAATCTAAAATTTTTAATTAAAATAAATTCTTAAGGATAAACCTTTTAGTTAACAATTAAAAATTCTAATAAACTAACCTTAAAACTACGAAATAAATCCAAATTAGTTTTCAAAACTAATTTAAAATAGTTTATTATAGATTCAAGTTCCCATAAATCTACTTTACTACAACTTACTCCCATTTAGGCAATTGATGGATGATTTGTACCATAGAAAAAAAGTATTCAAATAAACATAAAAATTATTTTACTTTCTTTTACAATTTCAAAATAAACTTATTTATTTATCCAATTAATAATAAATTGTAGGTCAAAATACAATCTTAATTATAAATTTCATATATATCTATTTTTACTCCCACTACTTCAGAAAAATATAAATTCTTAAAACTAATAAAAACGATCATACAAACACCTAAAAAATAAGTAAATAACGAGGGTTCTCGATTACGTCTCAACCTCCAAAGAATAATTATCTATCTGCCAAAATTAATTCAGTTTAAACTCAACTTTACTCCTGCAATCTTATAATTTCAATACTTAGGTACTAATCTAATTCTTTTCTAAAAAAACTTTCTATCACAATTCTTTTTTAAAAAAAAAATAATATTTTACCAATAATTTTATAAATAAAACAAAAAAAAACTGCAATAAAAACAATTAAAGAATAAATTTTTTTTGAATAGCCGATTATTCTGGAACAAAATTTATACAAATAATAAAAAACAAGGTAAAAATTTATTGCCTACTACTTAAATCAATTATAGATAATAATTATTTAAACATTCAAAGACTATAATTAAACCTTAAAAGATTTTATCCCCTTTATTATGAAAAAATAAAATACAAAAATTATACTTAAATCTCTACAGAAAAAATTTTTGAATTTGAAAATCAATAGTTTAAACTTAACTTAAATCTGTAAAACAAACAACAATCATCCCCAAAAACCTTCACTCCGTTAATCATAACCAAAATCCCCAAAATCCTTGATATAACAGAAAAACACAAAAAAACAAAAAACATTATCGGCCTAAAAACATTAAAATAATTAATAAAAACACTCATCATTATAAACTCTAACCCAATTAAAACATAAATAAAACGCTCCCACTTAAAAAAAATAATTATTAATCTAAAAAAGAAAAAAATAATAAAACTATAAAGAACGTAAAGCCCCCGAAAAACTTAAAAAAAAACTTATAAAACTAATATAAAACAATAAAAAAAAAACCAAAAAAAAAATTACCATCATACTAATATAATAATAAAAACATATTATAGAAACATTTTTTATAAAAAAAATATCAAAAAAATACTCATACAAAAAAAAAGTTAAAAAAAAAACTAGAAAAAAAAAAAAATAAGAACTTTTTAAAAAAAAATTTGATAAACTAGAAAAATTTTCTAAAATTTCAAAAACCCCCCTTAAAAACGATAAACAAACAAAATAAGAATTTCCCCCATTTGAAAAAAAACTTTTAAAACTTTTCCTAAAAATTATAGGCAAAATTAAAAAAAAACAACTTTTAATAGGGTCAACCTTAATATTCCACCTTTTGCAAAATAACAAAGAAAGAAAAAAAAAAAAATTCAAAGAACTCAAAACCTATTCTTTGTAAAAGAACAATTCTAAATTAAAATATAAGTTCAATAAACAATCTTTACAACCCAAATGTAAAATTTTAGATTAAACTAATTATTGTATATAATTGAAACAAAATAATTTCCCCCCTTTTAAAAGGTCAAAGCTTTATAAAACGCTACCTTTTAAAAAAGAGAAAAGAAAATATTTTGTTTCATAATATAATTCATATAATAATATATATTATATATAATTATATTTTTATATATAATATAACATACTTAGAGCATTAATCTTACTAATGCGAATAGTATATTTTTTATTAAAATATTACCCCAAAAAAAGATTATTAATAAAAAAATTATAATTATAATACTATTTAACCAAATCCTTAAAAAACTCTTTAATGAAAAATAAGAAACATATTTTAAATTTATAAACATTAAACTTCCAACACTATCAACAAAATTTCTTAAGAACAAAAAATTTGATAACAAACGCATCACATATACATTAAAATATTCTGATAAAAATTTTCATTTAATTAAATTAGAAACAAATTTCACTATAATAAAAAAAAAAATACAAAAAAACAATAAAAAAAACAAAGGCAAATAAAAATCCACATAAATAAAAACTGAAGGTAAAAAAAATAAATTTACATTTAACCAATAAATAAAAAAAATAGAAAAAATTACCAACAACAAACTTAAAAAACTCATTAAAAAACTTTCTGTTACAACTAAAACAACCTTAAAACTTCTCAATAACAAAGATTTAAATAAACGATAACTATAAAAAAAAGTTAACATTACAGATACAAAAAATAAAAAAAAAATAAATCAACCTACAGTCCTACAAAAAAAAAATTCTAACAACAAATCCTTTCTAATTATTCCCCTTAAAAAAAATAAACCACACAAACAAAACAAAGTAACTATAATTTGTAACTTTACAACTTCCGAAACAGATCTATTCATTCAGTTACGATTATCTTGCTCCCCTATATTTTTATGTATAATATAACCTATCTGTATAAACAAACAACTTTTAAACAATGCATGCCTTAACAAATGCACAAAAGACAAAAAAAACAATCCTAACCCTAAACTCAACATTATAAAACCCAACTGAGACAAAGTACTCAAAGCTACCACCTTTTTTATATCCTCCTCCAACAAAGCCAAAATCCTGGAAAAAAACATAGTCAATAAACCAAAAAAAAATATCAAACGCAAAAGAACCACATTAAACAGCAAAACCCCATAACCCATTAACAAAATTAATCCTGCAGTTACTAATGTTCTTCTATGAACCAAAGAACTTACCGGAGTAGGAGCTCTTATAGCTTTAGGCAATCATCCAGAAAAAGGAAACTGAGCCCTTTTAGTAAATGAACCAAATAATAAAAAATAACATATAAAAAAATAAAAATAAATCTCCACATCCATAAACAAATTTACAAAAAAAGAACCCCCTAAAAAAACAAACAAAAAAAAATCCCCAATACGATTAGTCATCACAGTACTTATTGCCCCCCTATTCCTATCCCAATTATTATAAAAAAGCACCAAAAAAAAACTAGAAATACCCAACAAATCTCAACTAATTATTAAAGAAAAAACTCTATTAGAAAAATTTAATATAAACATTGAAAAAACAAAACACAACAACATAGAACAATAATATCTATAACTCAAATTTCCATTTATATAATAAGAACTATAAACAATAACCATAACTACAATAAAAAACAATACTAAAGAAAAAAGCAAAAAGTTCAAATAAGACTTAAACTTTAAAGAAAAAAAAACCCACTCCAAAAAACTAAAAGATAAATAGAAAAAAGTAAAAAAAATAAACATTAACAAAAAAATTAAAAAAAAAAAAATCTTAAAAATATAAACATTAACTTAAATAACTCACAAAAGCTTTCCAAAATACCATTCTATATAAAAACCCAACAAAACAAATATTACCAAAATATAAAACATTAATAAAGAACTTCAGTCAGAAATTAAAAAACCCAAAAATATTACAATCTCTAAATCAAAAACAACAAAAATTAACATAATCACAAAAAACTGAACCCTAAAAGAACATTGAATCTTTTTTACATTCAAAAACCCCCTCTCGAAAACTCTCACTTTTCTATAAAAAAGCTTTTTAAAATCCAAAAAAACATTAAACAAATAAAAAATCAAAATAAAAAACAAACCAAAAAAAAGAAGTACTAACAAAACAAAAACCGTACAATCATAAAGTTTTTAACTTCAACTATTTTTCCTTTCGTACTAAAAACCTAAAAAAAAAAAATTATTTTTCAAGATAAACAATTCTATCTCACGATGAATTAAACTAATATCACGTTATATTAAAAAGAAGAACAGTCTTAAATATTGAACATTCTACCTCCCAAACAATATAAATACAACACCGATGTAAAACTTACTTTACTATAAGAACTAGATAAAATATGAATTTCTGTTAACTCCGAAGTAATTCTCTAAACTAATAATAGAAAAATATACATACAAAAAATTCTACCCTAGAAAACTTTAATTTTTTTTTTAAAAAAAAAATTAAAAAGAATTTACGAAGACTTATCTTTGCAAAAATAAAAACAAAATTTTTTATTTATAAAAAAAATTCATTATAAAATTAATAAAAAAAATTATTAAAACTTCATTCATACTCGAACCCAATAAAAGCACAAATTATTTTGCTACCTTAATGTCCTCACGCTAAGACTGCCGTTAAAATTTACACCGGGCAGAAGCCAATCTTAAAAAAAGACCTAAGTATTTAAAAAACATTTAATAATAATTCAATTTATAAAAATATATAAAAAAAAAAAAATTAATAAATAACTAATTACTAATACTATAATAATATAAATAATAAAAAATTACTATTTTTTTTTTTAAAAAAAACAAATAATAAAATCAACCGTTATTAAACAAAAAAAACAAAAACTTTAAATTTCATACTAATAATAAAAAAAATCTTAAGAAAAACAAATTTCTAATTCTAAAAAAAAAATCTAATATATAAAAAATCGACATCTCAACACTAATTTATATATATTTTTTTTTGTAACAAAAAAACAAATACAAATTCTACTTCTTTTTTTAAATTATCATAAAATATAATATTTTCTATAAATGATATGCAATATCAATTTTTAATTAAAAAAAACAAATAACTTTATAATCTTTTACACCACAAATAAAAATTTTTTATAAAAAAACTTTAAAGCTACAAATAACTTAAACTTCAACTCTTAAATAAAGACAACAAAGTAGACTCCAAACAAATAGGCATAAAACTATGATTTACACCACAAATCTCTGAACACTGTCCATAAAAAACACCAACCTTATAAAAAGTATAATTCAAAACATTTACAATCCCACTTATAGCATCCAACTTAATACATATAGAGGGAATAGCCCACGAATGAATAACATCAGAAGAAGTGACACAAAAACGCAAATCACAATTTACAGGAACAACACAACGATTATCTACATCTAACAAACGTTTTTCACCCAACAACAAATCATCAACAGGTAACATATAAGAATCAAACTCCAAACCCTCTACATCACCATAATCATAAGATCAATATCACTGATGCCCCACAACCTTCAAACTTAAAGATGAATCCATACTTATTAAACCATAAAAATACAAAATACTCAAAGAAGGAATTATCTGAAATAATAAAATAATCGTTGGAAACACACTACACAACAATTCACCTAATTGATATTCCATCTTTTTATACTTAAAAAGAAAATTCCTTCCCAACAAAAAAAAAAACAACATTATAACAAAAATCAAAACTCCTAATAACAACCTACAATTAAAAGAATGAAACCAATCCAAATAACTCCTAAAAAGACTATCTGAAAAAATTATATTTAAACCACTAAAATTAATTAACTTTATAACCTTTTAATTGGAAATTAAAAATACTTAAAATTATACTAAAAAATCAAAAAGTTTAACCCTTTTTAACGACAATAAAATATACAAAAATATAATTAACTTTTAATAAGATTAACCTTTAAAATATGAACCTAAAAGACTTAAATTTATCCTAACCTATTTAAAAAGTTATTCCTTTTAATTTGCAATTAAATATACCATAATATAATAAACTTTTAATATTTTAAAACTCCTCTAGAAAAAAACATTTCAGATTGATATCTATGTCCAAAAACATAACTCCTATAAGAAAACTCAGGTCTTCTATTATAAAAATTATCCATTAACAAAACACGATACCTATAAAACGACTCCAACAACAAAAATAAAAACAAAAACAAACCAAAAACACTAATAATAGAACCAAAAGAAGAAACAATATTTCAATTTGAATAAACATCTGGATAATCTATATATTTACGGGGAAAACCTTGCAAACCTACAAAATGCAAAGGAAAAAAAGTCAAATTTACACCCACAAACATTAAAAAAAAAACAACAAACATATACAACTTATTATAAGACAAACCAGTAAAAAAACCCCATCATAGAGTCAAACCAGTAAAAATACCAAAAACAGCTCCCAAACTCAACACATAATGAAAATGACTTACTACATAATAAGTATCATGCAACAAAATATCAAGACTAGAATTTGACAAAATAACACCAGTTAAACCACCAATAGTAAACAAAAAAATAAAACCTAAAACTCACAACAACAAAGGATTATAAACCATTTTCAATCCATATAAAGTAGCCAATCATCTAAAAACCTTAACTCCAGTAGGAACAGCAATTACTATAGTAGCAGCAGTAAAATAAGCACGCGAATCCAAATCCATCCCAACAGTATACATATGATGTGCCCACACAACACAACCAATTAAACCAATACTTAAAATAGCATAAACCATACCCAAAGAACCAAAAACCTCTTTTTTACCAGTTAAATACAAAGTAGATTGTCTAATAATACCAAAAGCAGGTAAAATTAAAATATAAACTTCAGGATGTCCAAAAAATCAAAACAAATGCTGATAAACAATAGGATTACCACCTGAACTAGGATCAAAAAAAGAAGTATTAAAATTTCGATCAGTTAACAATATAGTAATAGCACCAGCCAGAACAGGCAAAGACAAAACCAACAAAAAAACAGTAACAAACACAGTTCAAACAAACAAACTCATATGCTCCAAAGAAATACAACTTCTACGCATATTTTTAGTTGTACACATAAAATTAATACCACCTAAAATAGAACTTAAACCAGCACAATGCAAACTAAAAATAGTTAAATCAACCCTAAATCCAGAATGACCTACAGTTCTCAAAGGAGGATAAACAGTCCACCTCGTCCCTGATCCATTATCTACAAAACAACAATCCAAAATTAAAAACATAGATACAGGTAGTAATCAAAAACTTAAATTATTTAAACGAGGAAAACTTATATCAGGTCTACCTAACATCAAAGGTAATAATCAATTACCAAAACCCCCAATCATAGTAGGCATCACCATAAAAAAAATTATTAAAAAAGCATGAGCAGTAATAATAGAATTATACAACTGACCATTACCCAACAACAAACCAGGTTTTGACAACTCTACACGAATAATCAAAGAAAGACCAGCACCAACCATTCCAGACCAAAGACCAAACAAAAAATACAAAGTTCCAATATCCTTATGATTAGAACTCTCAAACCAAACATTAAACCCAGAAACATATTTTTTATACAAACAAAAGAT